ATCGCTTAGTTTTCGACTTTTCGGGAATATCTTAGCGGATGAATTAGTAGTTGTTGTTCTTGTTTCTTTAGTCCCTTTGGTGGTTCCTATCCCTGTGATGTTCCTTGGATTATTTACAAGTGGTATTCAAGCTCTTATTTTTGCAACTTTAGCCGCGGCTTATATAGGTGAATCCATGGAAGGCCATCATTGAAATAGTCTTTTTTTTTTAGCTTAGCGCAAAGCAATCTATGCGTGGTTTAAGATGATTTACTTAAGGAATAGAAATATCTAGATACGATAGAAAGCAATAGGAACAAAAAAATCAAAAATTACGATATTAGAGAGTTGTAAAAAAAAGGAAAGAGATCTAAAAGATCTTTTTCCTAAAATTATCCTTTCGTCTACTTAAAATCCTACCTTTCCTCGACTAATATTCATTTTCTATTATATTGGTCAAGCAATCTTCTTATTCAAATTCTTATTTGAATAAGATATATCTGATATATGTTTACCACGTGTGATTAAATAAAAAACAGGAGAAACTATTCTACTTTACAGTTGATTTTATTCAACAATTGACCAAAAGAAAATATTAATAAATAATAAATTGCATGAACTTAGATCAATCAAATAATTATATGATATTTCTATGCAATAATTCGTACTAATCCATTTACTTTAGTCCACTTCGATTGTATTCGGTTAGAATACTGATAAAGAAACCGGAAAGTATAAAAAATTTCTAAAAAAGGGGATTCCTAAAAACTAGATTGATTCTCGAATCTGATTGAATCTAATGGTTTACATTATGGAACAAAGACATGTATATGTGATATTAGATATTGACTATTTATATATGAACTAAAGATAGATTTCATTTGCCCTACTACTATAGTGTGGGTTCCAATAGAAGTCCTTTCATATCGTTGTAGCTATGAATTGGCTGAATAAAGAGATGAAATCGAGAAAAAATGGAAAAATTGCACTAACAGTTCGGAACCAAAAAATAGAAGAATTAAAGTTCTATCGATTCACAAAAACTCTGTGGATAGAAACGAAAAAAGAGATATTGAAGTAGTTCTGATGATTCATTATTCAATAATATTCTTACTTAAATTCGAAGTTCTTAATTACTTCGACTGGATGAATCCTATATGATGGAATAATTAAGTCATAATTCATTGGTTGATTGTATCATTAACCATTTCTTTTTGTTGGTACGAGGAACTTATCATGAATCCACTGGTTTCTGCTGCTTCCGTTATTGCTGCTGGATTGGCTGTAGGGCTTGCTTCTATTGGACCTGGAGTTGGTCAAGGGACTGCTGCGGGTCAAGCCGTAGAGGGTATCGCGAGACAGCCCGAGGCAGAGGGAAAAATACGAGGTACTCTATTGCTTAGTCTAGCTTTTATGGAAGCTTTAACGATTTATGGATTGGTTGTAGCATTAGCACTTTTATTTGCGAATCCTTTTGTTTAATCTTAGAAATAGGAAAAATACAAATTTTTTCCTATTTTATTGCCGTGGCCTTGTCGTTTGCTTTTTCAAATTAGATCACGATTTCACTTCTACAATTCTTTATTCGTTGAGAAAATAAGCTACGGGAAGGGTTGATTTGCAGATGAGGAATTAGCATACCGACTCGCTTTCATCCTTCCCGTTCGTGGTCCAGGGAAAACTCTTTTATGGAGTGTTGCAACAATCAAGGGGGGGTTCATACTTTAATAACATAATTCGAATATTTTTTGACTCGATTTCAAAAAAAAAGAATAAATAAAAAAGAGGGGTAAAGTGATAGAAATAAAAAGAACTCGGGTCGATTTTTTAGTCTATTTATAAGAGGAGATTATATGAAAAGTGTAACCGATTCTTTCGTTTCTTTGGGCCACTGGCCATCTGCCGGGAGTTTCGGATTTAATACCGATATTTTAGCAACAAATCCAATAAATCTAAGTGTAGTGATTGGTGTATTGATCTTTTTTGGAAAGGGAGTGTGTGTGAGTTGTTTATTTCAAAAATGGGCTGGATCCAATCAGCTGTACCCCTTTCCGTTATAACTAGGAAAGAAAGGTGCATGATCTCGCGAATTACTTCTTAAGAAATTATATGTAAGAACCACAACATTTCGTGATTAATTGGTAAATCTACTTTGATTCTCTAGCAACCAATAATGTGGGGCTGTTAAGATGGTTAAAGCAAACCGTTTGAAGTCTAAACGCAGCATGGTATTCTTTCTACCACTATGTTAATATCTAGATGGTGTTAAAATGAATATTTTATCGATATAGAACACTCATCTCGATAAAATTATTTGAACCATTTATTTTAAAAAAGGGCATTTTCCCTCTTTTATCCAATGCTGAATCGACGACCTATGCCTTAATAAGTAAGAATAATTTTTTGGATTTGAACAGAAGAAAAAAAAGAAACAACTTTGCTGACAATTACATATTTTTGATTTTGTCAGAAGAGTCCTCCAAGTATTTTGTTTTGCATTAGATTCGTTTTTTTTTTGAAC